CCCAAGGAGCCATCCTAGAATTCCGTCGGTTTTCTGGATTTGGAAAAGTTCGGATTTTCAAGAACGGGAATCCTATGATATGTTGGGAATCTCTTATGAGAATCATCCACACCTGAAACGTATTTTGATGCCTGAAAGCTGGATAGGATGGCCCTTACGAAAGGATTATATTGCGCCTAATTTCTATGAAATACAAGACGCTCTTTGAATATCAATCTTCACTTCTACGCCTACAGACATTCAAGGAATCGTTTTCTATTCTGTTCTAGATCAAAGAGATTCATTGAATTCTCATGCGTATTATAGGTGGGCTCAATCAAAAATAGGGTTTCATTACAATTTTCCAATTTGGAAGATCTTTCTTTCGGGGGAGCCGGGCTGCTAAAATGAACAAAAAAAGAGTTCTGCACCACGAACTTTGTACCGCGCACAGCACTTAGATGGGCTCTCAAAAGTCATGGAGGAGCGAGTGGTGAAAGGGAATGGGAAATAAAAAACGAAAGAAAGGATAAGGGGTTGCTGAGATTCTATTTGGACTATATCTGAAATGAATCTTGCCTATTCCCAACTATCCACTCTTTAAGATCGGACTGTTGGGTTTTCAAACAACTAACTTGACTTTTTGGATATGAAGAATTCATATTTTTTGTTTGAATGAGAAGAGGCATCATAGAAACAAAGAAAAAAGAAGCCGAAACAGCATGGAATTCTTTTCTTTTCCTATCTACAAAAAGATAGGGAGGTATATCTCTAGACACCTAGATGGAGAAGTTATGGGTCGTGGTATAGACTATTAACCAATAATATATAACCAATAATATATGTCTGGTGATCCATATCGAATGTAGTTACTAATAGCTATAGCTACTCATCCGAAGTGTCGATATGGATCATTGGATGAGTATCTATTAGTAACTACATGCCAGGAACCAGATTTGAACTGGTGACACGAGGATTTTCAGTCCTCTGCTCTACCAGCTGAGCTATCCCGACCCTTCCCGACATATTATACCCATCCTACTCGATGGATTAGGTCTCTGTCAATTCACATGAAAGAGAATCAAAAAGCATTCCAAAGTCTTCCCCAGAGAATTTCTGAGATCTTCAACAAGAATACTTTGTAGGTTTCATTGAATTAAGAATCATGATATGTATTGTGAATGATTCAAACGGGGGTTCCTTACTCAGGGATGTTCTTTTGTACGTATATCGTACATCTCAAGGACTTGAGATAACCGAGGAGCATTTCTGCTCCGATCTAGTTGGCAAAGTGTAGAGTGAATCAGAAACATATCGTGGAATGGAACCGCTGATGAAAAAGTAGGGGGATGGGCCTTTGTTTTTTAGTGTGATTGGGGATAGAGGGACTCGAACCCTCACGATTTCTAAAGTCGACGGATTTTCCTCTTACTATAAATTTCATTGTTGTCAGTATTGCTATTGACATGTAGAATGGGACTCTATCTTTATTCTCGTCCGATTAATCAGTTCGTTAAAAGATCTATCAGACTATGGAGTGAATGATTTGATCACTGAATTTGTGGGGATCGATTCACAATAATGCTTCCATTTTTCATATAAAAAAAGAAGGATTCGGGGAGGAATTAATAGGAATCGTTTGATTATTTCAGTATACGTATGTATCTAGTTTCATCCTTCATCCCTTCCTTTGAAAGATTCCTCTAGCAACGCAGTCTACCCCATTCGTTAGAAGAGCTTCCGTTGAGTCTCTGCACCTATCCTTTTTGGAGTCTTGTTTTCGGAACCCCCCTTTTTTTCTGAAAACAGGATTTGGCTCAGGATTGCCCATTTTTGATTCCAGGGTTTCTCTGAATTTGAAAGTTTTCACTTAGTAGGTTTCCATACTAAGGCTCAATTCACTCAAGTCCGTAGCGTCTACCAATTTCGCCATATCCCCTTTTTTGTTTTGAACCTAGGATCCCTTTCCCCCTCTTTCTTTTCTTTCTCGTTTTTCTTTCATTTTTGCTTATACCGTAACCTTTTAATTCATTAGATTAGATAGGATTCTATATCTAAAAATCTAAAAAGTTTCTCCGTTTATTTGATTTCTTATGTATCTTATCTATCCTTATCTATCGGAGAACAGGTATTTTGGCCAATCAGAAATGATTCTAGCATTGATGAATCCGCAATTCAACATGGATAGATCTATACCACAGAATATATGCCTCTCTTCTTCTCATTTTTACGGCGCTGTTTTTCATACTTAAACGGTCGATTCTTTGTTGTCTTATCGCTCTGAATGAAACCAGAGGAATATCTCATTTTTTTTCTGTTCTGTATTGTATCCTTATTATCTTGATTCTTTAGAATCATATAAATCGAAAAGAGAATCCTATAACTAAAAACGAAAACTAGAATCAATGAGACATCGAAAATCAAAAGAAAAATTCGATTGATTTTGATTTCAATTGAAAAAGGATATAAAATTCTATTTGAGATTTCTTGTTAGAGAATATTTATTCTGAATTCGTTTCGAGTCTTTCTATATGCTAGAATGCTAGAGGATTTCTGAATAGCTAAGATCCTGGCAGTTTGCGGAATTCCTATGCAAAATTTCTGTTATGTGAGCCCGCTTAGCTCAGAGGTTAGAGCATCGCATTTGTAATGCGATGGTCATCGGTTCGATTCCGATAGCCGGCTTTTTTATTTGTTCAATTTTCTACTTTGAACCTTGAATGTCTCCTTGACACCAAGGAATAGAATATTGAAAAGACTTCTTTACTGTCTTTCAAAAAGTAACTGATCGAGTAGGTCGTAAGAAATTCCAACTATGAATAAAAAAAAAGCTTCGAGCAGTTAGTAACAAATCAAGAAAAGTATTCTTAACTTGCTATATAAACCAAAGAGTCTGAATATTGATACAACTTATCGCATTTTTCTTTGTAGTACATCAGTCGAGTTTGCTTCGTTTATCATTTAGTTCAGTCTTAATTTAGTCACTTCCATTTTCAATAAACAAAGGAGTCTTTATGTCTCGTTACCGAGGGCCTCGTCTCAAAAAAATAAAACGTCTGGGGAATTTACCGGGATTAACTACGAAACGCCTCCCAAAGAACGAAAAAAAGAAAAAGAAAATCAAAAAATCTCAATATCGGAGTCGTCTAGAGGAAAAACAAAAATTGCGTTTTCATTATGGTCTGACAGAGCGACAATTACTTAAATACGTTCGTATCGCTAGCAAAACCAAAGGATCAACAGGTCAGGTTTTACTACAATTACTTGAAATGCGTTTGGATAACATTATTTTTCGATTGGGTATGGCTTCGACTATTCCCGGGGCCCGGCAATTAGTTAATCATAGACATATTTTAGTTAATGGTTGTCTAGTAGATATCCCAAGTTATCGCTGCAAACCCCGAGATATTATTACAACGAAGGATGAACAAAAAACCAGAGCTCTCATTCAAAATTCTCTTGCTTCATCCTCCCAGAAGAAATTGCCAGAACATTTGACTCTTTACTCATCCCAATATAAAGGATTAGTCAAGCAAATAATAGCGCGTCGTCGGGTTGGTTTGAAAATCGAAGAGTTGCGAGTTGTAGAATATTATTCCCGTCAAACTTGAACCTAACTAAAAGAACAAAGCTTCGGAAATTTTGGCCCCCTTTTCGACAAAATAAATCGACCTAAGATACCTAAGATAGGAGAGTTCCCAGTTATGTATCATAGATCGGCGGGGATATTTTCATTCCTTGGCTGCTCTTTCCAGTATTTTTCCGTACTACAAAAATGAGTAATCAAGAATTTCTATCAAAGAAAGATCCCTTTGCTGGAAGTATTCAATTTGATTTGATACATTGTGGTCAATAAGGTTCGTGAATTCAGTGAAGGGACGGAGAGAGGAGAGAGAGGGATTCGAACCCTCGGTAAACGAAAGCCTACATAGCAGTTCCAATGCTACGCCTTGGACCGCTCGGCCATCTCTCCGAAAAAATCTGATGTTCTGATTATGGCCTAGAAACCCGGTGAATCGCGAATTCGAAAATACGTAAGGTCAGAGAGATAAAGAAAACAGAATACAAAAATGCGAATCGAGGTAATTAATATCCGTCGTTGGGAGGACTGAAGCACGGCTAGGATTACAGTGGTACGAAAAGGAATGAAACTCTTGTGGGTACTGATCCAATTTTTTTTTAGTAACGTTCCGCTTCTGCTATTGGGTTGCCCCAAGGATTCATGTCAAGTCCGCGGGATAGTTCGGCTCATCAACAGGAGGGTCCTCTCGATCGGCAAGACCAGTCCCAGATTCTATGGGAGCAAAACCATTTGCTCGCCTCCGAGCTGGCAACAACAGCCGAGTAGTCGGCAGAGCTCTCTCGAACATCAACCTCAATTTCCTGGTTCGAGGAAACTGACAATTCTGTCACTCTGCAGGACGCATACTTACTATGCGGAAAGAAAGGACAATAGAGCGATTCATTGACGAATTGACGATCAAACTCGCTTTTCTCTCTATATGGATCTGAATGCAAACAATTCGAAAAATAGAAAAGTTTTTTCTCAAAGTAAAAAAAAGATTCGAGAAAAAAACTTGTATGTTTTTTTTCTCCCCCGAGTCTTTTTTTTATGTGATTTCGTACTGTCCAATTCCTTTGTTTGTGGGATTCTTATCCTACGAGAGGTAATGAGAAGAATTAGGGAGTGGATTGTGAACTATGCCTAGATCACGGATAAATGGAAATTTTATTGATAAGACCTCTTCAATTGTAGCCAATCTCTTATTACGAATAATTCCGACAACTTTAGGAGAAAAAGAGGCATTTACCTATTACAGAGATGGTGCGATTTGATTCTTTTTATTTATTTACCATTCTCCGTCTTACGAGCGAGAAAGGCACATGATTTGGTATAGAACGAAAAAGATTATTCTATTTTTATATATTATCTGAAAGGAAACTCGAAAGAAACCTACGCTTCGTGAAGGTGAAGTTTGGAAATAGAACAATTCCTTCTATCGTGTATCCCCGAGTGATGCAGCCTCAGATGCTTTCATTTTCAATTTGAGTATTGAGCGAAAGGTTCCACCTATAGGTTCTTACAAGTCAATCCTACTCCACTAATACCAATAGGCGGCATAGAGGAAGAAGCACTACACCTAGGAATCAACAACAAGAAAACTTGAGTTAGAACTTATTCCCTTTTCCTTATCGGGATCGGGACTAACAAACAAGAGTGGTTGGGACAACAAACATCCATCTCGTTCGTACTTTGGATACCCGTAAAACCATCGAAGTCCGTTGAAGTGACTCATTCCTGGAAATAGGAGGCGTTGAGGACAAAGAAATTGTTGGAGTTACTTTTTCTATCTACCACCAATACGCTGTATGTTAAGAAAAGACCTCTTGCAGGAAGGCTGGCTAGAGATTTCTTGTAAAAATACTAGCCCCTGTCAGTTCATAAAATGCGAATCTTGCAATATCTTTTTTTTTATTCCAGGGATTCTTATCATTCATTATGTACAGAAGGGAGGAGCCGTATGAGATTGAAATCTCACGTACGGTTCTGGAACGGGGATTATTTGACTAGAATGAACAACCGTAACGGATGTCAGCTCAATCCGAAGGAAATTATGCGGAAGCTTTACATAATTATTATGAAGCTACGCGACTCGAAATTGATCCCTATGATCGAAGTTATATACTCTATAACATAGGCCTTATCCACACAAGCAATGGAGAACATACGAAAGCTTTGGAATATTATTTCCGGGCACTCGAACGAAACCCATTCTTACCACAAGCTTTTAATAATATGGCCGTGATCTGTCATTACGTGCGACTATCTCCACTATAGAAAGAGGGAAAGAAAGATCCAATCTGCCAGTCAATACTAGAACGAAAATAGGCTTTCTACATATTTATCGTACAAAGCAACGATTTTTATTAGCTGTAGCAAAGAAAGAGACTTCATAGAAGCCAAAATAGGAAGAAATAGATATGCCTATAAGACTAGATTCTATGGATAAAAGCTCTAATTGAATTGATGGGGGAAGCGCCGTAAAGATCAATTAGCGAGGGTTTGGGCCGATACAATAAGAACTGCTTTCCTTATGTCATGATATGAGATAAAAATTAGGAATCCACTTATGTAATAGAGTCGATCCACTAAGGTATTCAGCAGCGGTGTAGTATCAGATCCCAAAGAGAGTAAGTCCTTTCTTTCTTATGGAGGAAAGAAAGTCTTTTTCAAAGATTCTATAGAAATTTCGATATGAAATCGAGATAGTTACCTTTCAGAAAATGCTAATGATAGCAGAGATGTCTATGCTTCATTTTTCTGAAGGTGGGAAAAAAGAGAAAACTGAATTCGAAATGAAATCCCAATTCACGTTTGAAGCTCATGGAAATGTATGTAATTAACCTCTTCTGGGTAACCCGAAAAACAAAAATGGGATTGATTTACGAGAAATCTTATTTCATTAGTCTAGGGGAGATTAAGATGGGATACAAAAATAATGGATTGCTGAGGCTGAGCCGTATGAGTTAGGAAACTCTCAAGTACGGTTCTAAGGGAAGGAATTCACCCACCTATTCTGACCGAGGAGAACAGGCCATTCGCCAGGGAGATTCTGAAATTGCGGAGGCTTGGTCCAATCAAGCTGCGGAGTATTGGAAACAAGCTATAGCGCTTACTCCAGGGAATTATATTGAAGCGTATAATTGGTTGAAGATCACGAGACGCTTTGAATTTGAATAAGAACACTTTTTTTTGTTTGTTGGATCCATCCGTAAAATCCAATAGATCATTCAACTAATCACGGAATTTGATTATATTCCTTCTAATTCTAAGATCGTTGTATTTCGTCTGATACCTCGTAGAGATAAACGCTACCCGACATATCCGCTATTCAAACTCAAAAAAGAGTCCTTTGAATGATTCAATATGGATACTGGGATATCTTTTATGAATAACTAATGAGTGCTCCGGTGATTTGGAAGAGAGGACTCGTACTCTGTTCCGTGTACGATAAAGCTAGGAAGTAGTTCTATCTAGGCAGTTATCCATTGCGATAGGAATACACTAGATTCCACCAAAAAATCTTTTTTTTGTCAAGTCGCAGGTTTCCAAGATTCCAAAGGTCCGTTGAGCGCCTCAGGGCTATGTCATAATAGATCCGAACACTTGCCCCGGATCGACTTCCCGATCATAATTGTTCTAGTAAATAACTAAAGAAACTAGATAGATGGGAGATAGAAAGGAACAAATTAGAAATAGATCTCAGAGGTTTCCTAATTACTTGACTGTTGGCGGGTTTCTTTGTATGTGTTGTCCGGAAAGAGGAGGACTCAATGATTATTCGTTCACCGGAACCAGAAGTGAAAATTTTGGTGGATAGGGATCCCGTAAAAACTTCTTTCGAGGAATGGGCCAGACCCGGTCATTTCTCACGAACAATAGCTAAGGGACCTGATACTACCACTTGGATCTGGAACTTACATGCCGATGCTCACGATTTCGATAGTCATACCAGTGAT